TCCTGTCTTGTTTTCCACATCGTTATTTTGTCCATTGATATATACAATTTAATATACAATTTATATGGGCATTTCGTCTTTTTGGTCCCATTTAACATATAATAATAGTAAAAGAAAAGTCTTATATACGTATGAGATACGGAACGGAACCTGTCGTAAAAATAAATAAGTAGTTTTCGGGAATGCTCGGGACGAAAGGGACGTTTTTTTATGTTTTAATAAAAATTTTATTTACCGGATAGTTGTATATTTCAATTTGAATTAGGGATTCCGTGTACAAGGTTCTTAACTGCATATGCATCTGATCATATATGTATTACCATTTTAGATTACAATAAAAAAAGGAAGGAGATTTTTCAATGCGAGATCTAAAAACATATCTTTCCGTGGCACCGGTATTAAGTACTCTATGGTTCGGGTCTTTAGCAGGTCTATTGATAGAGATTAATCGTTTTTTCCCAGATGCGTTGACATTCCCCTTTTTTTGATTATTGATACGGTACCAAATAACGAAGATTCGAGATAAAATTAAATATTTGTGACTAATCCTTTGCCCCTTTTTCTCTTTTTTACCTTTTTCCTTAAAGGGAGGAAAGAGAAAAAAGAAAGGGTGTATTCAACAGCTTCGAGACTTGGGTTCAAGTTTGAATTAAATAAATTATTAAATTCAAAAATTAACTAGGGATGGAGGTAGAATAAACAGGGTGTGGCCTAGATCTAGGACAAGACTCTTAGACAAGGTACTTAAATGGAAATGAAATACTGTGATTTGAAATAAAGTTTAGAAATTTTTTTAGTATATTGATATTGATTGCAGGGAAGTTTTTATAATTGGATTTCAAGTTAATAACTTCTATTTTTCCTTCCTTTCTTCTTCTTCGTTTTGGATCGAAAATAGAAGAGTTGAGTAAATCAAAAATCCAAAGGGGGTTCATGGCCAAGGGGAAAGATGTCCGAATAACGGTTATTTTGGAATGTACCAGTTGTGTTCGAAACGGTGTTAATAAGGTATCAACGGGTATTTCCAGATATATTACTGAAAAGAATCGTCACAACACGCCTAATCGATTGGAATTGAGAAAGTTCTGTCCATTTTGTTACAAACATACGATTCATGGGGAGATAAAGAAATAGATCGAATCGAGCACATGTATGTAACCCTTCCTTGGAAGGGTAAAAATGACATTCTATATAGAACATAGTTAAATATGATATATATAACATAATTAAATATAAACAAACCAAATCCTATTTATTCTAATTCATTTTAGATCCGACCGAAATAGGATTTTCGGGATAAGGAATAAACTAAACAAACCATGGATAAATCCAAGCGACCTTTTCTTAAATCCAAGCGATCTTTTCGTAGGCGTTTGCCCCCGATTCAATCGGGGGATCGAATTGATTATAGAAACATGAGTTTAATTAGTCGATTTATTAGCGAACAAGGAAAAATATTATCTAGACGGGTGAATAGATTGACCTTGAAACAACAACGATTAATTACTATTGCTATAAAACAAGCTCGTATTTTATCTTTGTTACCTTTTCTTAATAATGAGAAACAGTTTGAAAGAACCGAGTCGACTACCAGAACTGCGGGTCTTCGAGCCAGAAATAAATAGGCTTACTCTTTCGTCACTTGAATAAAAAGTAAAATCAGAACTAAAACGAAGATTGATGTTTTGTTCGAAAAATATGAAAAATACATATTTAATTATCGTGTTGTAAGAAAAAAAAGAATCGGGTAAGAATAAAGATTCTTTTTGAGTGTGTTAATTCATTTTGACTTTACCCTCCCGGAGTTCATTCTCCGGGGAACTCCGTTTAAATTATTCCGGTGGATTCTTTCCAATCTACTTCTTTTATGATCTCATTGGAAATCATATAAAGACAATTTATATTTGATATAGCTATTTGTGCAAGTATTTTACGATTAAGAAGTACCTGTTTCTTATATAGGTCATGTATTAATCTACTATAACTACAGGATACCCCTATTTCACGAATTACTGCGTTTATTCGAGTGATCCACAAACGGCGAAAATTTCTCTTTTGCTTATCCCTATCCCGATGAGACGAAACCAAAGCTCTTATTTTCTGTTGAGTAATTGTTCGAGTAAGTCTTGAATGAGCCCCTCGAAAGCTTGATGCAAATAAACGAATTTTTGTTCTACGTCTCCGAGCTATATTTCCCCGTCTAATTCTGGTCATTTAATAAATGAAACTTTGACGAATAACTAATAGATTTCCTTTCTTTCAGTTATTCTTTTTCCCTTTCCTAGTCTATTAATAACAAAGCTTTTTTCCAATGTATAAACTAAAAATTCCAATGACTTTGGCTACTATAACCTTCCCGACCACTATTTTTATTTTTTCTAGACATTTCACTTCGAAATAAGAAATTATATTTTACTAGGTATCAAAATATAATAAATAAAAAATATAAATGGATAAAGAAATAGTGGCTTCCTTCGTTTATATGGTTACTTCTTAAACGGTGAGGTTTTCTCTATACACCGGAGCCTTTACTTCATTTAATCAATGTTATTGGTAACTTGTATAGTTCACATTCTTTGGCTCTACCCATGAATTATCCAGTAATAGGTCTTTCACGATTAGATCTACTTACACAGTAACGGTATTTAATTATGAAAGTTGGCTGGGTAGCTAACCCTGTTAGTCCGTTCTTGCAAAAGGGGCCTAAGTTTTCTGTTTTTATTTTTAAGTAGGATTTTCTCCGCTTAATGGATAACCATTTGTTACCAATGGAGAATTGCTTCTCATCTTAAATTGAGGTGATTGGATTTGCACCAACGGAAACCATAAATTTCATACACAATAGAATGGATATATTTTTTTTATACTGAATTGAACGGACTTCTTTTTCTATTCTATCCTATTCCCCGGTACTGATCATTGATACTAGAAAAGGTTTTATTTATTTTATCTTTATCCCAGCTCATGATCTGAACGAGTCGCACATACACCCTAGTACATGTTCCTCGACGCTGAGGGCATCCCCGAAGTGCGGGGGATTTTGTGACATTTCTGATTGGCTGTCTTGTATTTCTAATAAGTTGTTTAATAGTTGGCATATTGAATCATATCATATAAATAATGGGCTGGTTTAGATCGATCCTAACCTGATGATACTTCTATTTAATTATTTAATTTTCCTGATGAAACTTTCTATTTAATTTTGTAGTAAATTCAGCAAAAATCTAAAATAGGAAATCGAGAATTTGCGCGAAAAAAAATCCGGGCTTTTTCACTCAACCACCGCTACAAGATCAACAATTCCATAAGCTTGGGCTTCTGTTGCTGACATAAAAACATCTCTTTCCATGTCTTCCGAGACAACCCATAAAGGTTTGTCCGTTCTTTGTACATAAACCCTTGTTAGGGTTTCACGCAATTTTAGCAGCTCTTCCGCTTCCAGGATAAATTCTCCCGTTTGTGCCTCATAAAAAGAACTAGCAGGTTGATGAATCATTACCCTGATGGTATAACAAAAAAGGGGTTCCTCTATTTTGCATGATGAATAGAAAAGAAAGATAAAGAATAAAAAGAAAAAAAAAAAAATAAAGATAGAATTGAACAACCACAACCGTACGGGCATCTTTTATGCATTGCATACGGCTCTATAATAAAATTGACCTTTACCTTCAAAAAAATAGGATCTATCAGACCCAGATCGGTAAATGATCAAATTACCACCCTTCCTTTCGTAGGCGTTCAAAAATACTATGATGGTTCCGTTGCTTTATATATATATATTAAATATTATTTGGTTTGTCTGTGTTTCAGCAATCCCAAAGTTGCTTTTTATAAAATTAAGGAAAAAAAATCTTGTTTTTTATTTTCGAACTCTTTCAGAACACAACTAAGCCCCCGGTGTGAAAATAAAAAAGTTTGTGACGCTGAACTGGAATCTCCAATATAAAAAAATAGGAAATCCCTTTTATCTCATACTACTCTCTCGATACATAATCAAATGTTTTGAAAAAACAATAAAAATTGTTTTATTTTGATATCGAATTCAAAGTGCCATGCTATTATTACTTAATATTAATATGGCGAAGGCATAGTCTTATTTTTTTCTCTCAAATAAAAACCTCATTGGCGCCAAGCGTGAGGGAATGCTAGACGTTTGGTAATTTCCCCTCCGGCCAAGATAAAAGATCCCATTGAAGCGGCTAATCCCATGCATATTGTCTGTACATCTGGTCGCACAAATTGCATTGTATCATAAATAGCCACTCCAGGGATAACCCATCCGCCGGGAGAGTTTATAAACAAATAGAGATCTTTGGTATCATTCTCGATACTGAGATATACCATAAGACCAATAAGTTGGTTCGAGATCTCGCTATCAACCTCTTGTCCTAAAAAAAGTAATCTTTCTCGATAAAGTCGGTTGATTAGGGTAAAATTAGATCCCTTACGAACCGTACAGGCGCCTTTTGGTGCATACGGTTCAACAAAAAATTGCAAAAAAAATCAATGTGCAGATTCCAATCCTCTTTCTTTTTTCATATTCGTAGAAGGTTCTTTCTTACTTCTAACGAAAGGACTTTTCTTCGATTTTTAAAAAAAGACAGGTTTTTACTCCTTTTCGTATAATATTCTTGTAATATAAAAATAATAGAAAAGAAAAAAAGCAGTCACTAAACTTATTGAATTAACTTCTTATTGATATATTGTTTCATCGAGATCTAATCCAAATCACAATGTCGTTTTCTTGTTCCTGAACGGGCCCTGTTAATTTTTTTAGGTTTATGCTCTACTCCGGGTAAAGATCCGCCCGATTTTCATTTGTACATATAGGACAAATGCTTCCATTACCACTTCTTTTTGTTATGACCCCTCCTTTTTTCAATTTTTATGCCTTCCGCCAAAAATTTGATGTATTCATGCATATTAATTAATTAATATTACTCGATTGATTAAGAGTTTGAGATGGCTTCTCTTTACAAAAAGAAACCGTTTATGATACA